AAATACTAGTTCTAACGGATGTGTGCAATAGAAAGTTTGAAATTTCTTAATTCTATGATTCAACTTTTTCTGAAGATACGAAAGAATAAAAATCCGAAAGATCTTCTTTGTGGTTATAATGCCAAAAAATCAAGTCGGCTCATTCGTCGATATATTAATCGTTATAGGCCTCTTGAGTCTTCTATATTACCTATTATTTTCTTTGTTGTTATTTATGTGTAATGCGGCTTTACTACTGTTTTCTTTATTATTGATAGGAATTCTCTTGTTAAGACCCTATGAATTCATTAAAACCTCAGATTCATACTAGAACCACGATGATTCAACAAAACCCTTTCAAACTAAGTCCAAAAATTCCCTGAGTAAGAACGATTGGATCATCACTTATTTAATGAATAGATATAATGACTAAAAATACAAAGAAATCTTTGTCCTTTGATCAAACTAAGCATAAGCGAAAGTTTGAAAGAATAAAAATCTTTATATTTATAACTTCTAACTCTTTGAAAAAAAACAAAAAAAATTGAAGTCCGGCTACGAGGTCTTACTATTAAGTATGAATCATAGTTCTAATACTTTGTAATCTATTTCATGTATTACGTGCTCCAGATACTAGAATGAATATCTGACGAAGTAAAACCATCTCTATCAAGATGACAGACCCATTCTCTGTACTATCCATAGGATCAATTATACCAAGTCACACACTCATATTCCGGAAATACAGAAACAAAGAAATTCCACGATCAAACTACCAAAATAGAATGGGATAAAAATCAGAAACCTAAACGTTTCACTTTGTATTGAAGTATTGAATTGAAAAAGCTAGTTAATGGTTCTTGTGAATCTAATTCATTGAAATTCCATCCAGTAAAATGGAAGAATTATAAATCTCCAAAATAATAGATAGGAATATCGCAAATAGAGCCATTGCGAGACCCATCAAAGGAGTAGTTCCCCACCCCGGGGCTACTTTACCATATTCTGAATTCAATGGTTTCAATAAACTCCCTGCATTAGTTCGTTTTGGGCGGCCAGATCTAGAACTACCCTCGACGGTTTGTGTAGCCATAATATTTTATATTCAGTAAGATCTGTTGACTTTGTATACCATTCCGTTGTAAATAAATGATCTTATCATAGATCCATTGTGGTCTTAAAACTATATAATGTCTTAAAACTATATAATAATGGAAACAGCAACCCTAGTTGCCATCTTTTTATCTGGTTTACTTGTAAGTTTTACTGGGTACGCCTTATATACTGCTTTTGGGCAACCCTCTCAACAACTAAGAGATCCATTCGAGGAACACGGGGACTAGTTGAAGTAATGATCCTCCCAATATTGGGAGGATCATTACTGTCAATTGAGATAATGAAAAATCATTTCACCTTTTTAGTTGGAACTTTAGGCGGTTCTCGAAAAAAGATAGCGAAAAAAATTATTCCTAGAGTTGAGACTAAAAGGAATGTATAAACCAATGCTTCCATAGATTCGATCGTGGTTTACAATTATAGCTTCCATACCTGTTTATTTGGGAGCGTCTCCCGGATAAATAAAGAACAAGAGTCAAAGAAAGGGCAGTGATTCAAATCAAGATTTATATGGTACCCTATAATCAAAATCAAATCACAAAAAGAAAATAAAAACGAAAAGTAACAAGTAACAAAGCAATATTGTATCAGACTACTTGTCTTCTTGTAGTTGGATCTCCAAGTTTTTGGAATGCTCCAAATTCTACTTGAGCATCTAAATCTGGATCAATACCAGCAAAAACATCCCTAAACAAAGTTCTAGCACCATGCCAAATGTGTCCAAAGAAAAAGAGCAAAGCAAACGAAGCATGTCCAAAAGTAAACCAACCCCTCGGACTGCTACGAAAAACACCATCGGATTTCAAAGTAGCACGATCTAATTCAAAAATTTCACCCAATTGAGCACGTCTAGCATATTTTTTCACAGTAGCAGGATCGCTATAACTGACTCCATTGAGTTCGCCGCCATAGAACTCGACAGTTACACCTACTTGTTCGACACTATATTTTGACTCCGCCCTTCTAAAAGGAACATCGGCTCTAACAATACCGTCTCCGTCTACCAAAACAACCGGAAATGTTTCAAAAAAGGTAGGCATACGACGTACAAAAAGTTCGCGCCCCTCTTTATCTCTAAAGATAGGATGCCCTAACCAACCAACAGCTATTCCATCCCCGTTGTCCATTGAGCCCGCTCTGAATAACCCCCCCTTTGCCGGATTATTGCCGATGTAATCGTAAAAAGCAAGTTTTTCAGGAATTTTAGACCAAACTTCAGATAAACTTTGATTTTCAGCTAACCCAGCACCAATTCTTCGATATATTTCTTGTTGGAAGTACCCCTGATCCCATTGATAACGAGTGGGACCAAATAATTCAATCGGGGTAGTTGCTGAACCATACCACATAGTTCCAGCAACTACAAAAGCTGCAAAAAAGACAGCAGCAATACTACTAGAAAGGACGGTTTCAATATTTCCCATACGTAATCCTTTGTATAGTCGTTGAGGGGGACGGACACTAAGATGGAATAGACCCGCCAATATGCCCAAGGTACCTGCTGCAATATGATGAGAGGCTATTCCTCCCGGAACAAAAGGATCAAAACCCTCCACACCCCACGCTGGATTTACGGATTGTACCCTTCCGGTTAGTCCATAAGGATCGGATACCCATATTCCAGGACCATACAATCCTGTTACATGGAATGCACCAAAACCAAAGCAAGCCACCCCCGATAGAAATAAATGAATTCCAAAGATTTTAGGCAAATCCAAAGAGGGTTTTCCTGTACGTTCATCAGTAAATATTTCTAGGTCCCAATACACCCAATGCCAGATAGCTGCCAAAAAGCACAGGCCAGAAAATACAATATGTGCACCGGCCACACCTTCATAACTCCAAATACCCGGATTCGTTACAGTCCCCCCTGTGATACTCCAACCGCCCCATGAATTGGTTATTCCCAAACGAGTCATGAAGGGTATAACGAACATACCCTGTCTCCACATTGGATCAAGAACAGGATCAGAAGGATCAAAAACTGCTAATTCGTATAGAGCCATCGAACCGGCCCAACCAGCAACCAGAGCTGTATGCATTATATGGACAGAAATCAAACGACCGGGATCATTCAATACGACGGTATGAACACGATACCAAGGCAAACCCATGGAAATACCCCTTTATCAATGAAAAATAGACACAATGTAACTTTATTGCATTAGAAAAAACTATGCTGTAGACCCTCTGTTTAGTGGATTATCTTATGTAAAGGATTAATATTTGTTTAATTCTTTTCGTAATAATTACTTTTAGTAATAATGAAACTGTTTTGTTCGTAGGAACAAAAAGAAGCAGATCTATTCTACACCCGATAAGTACCAATATGCAATGGTAGGGGAGTTGATACTGTTTTATAGGAGTGAATGCCTATCTATATTTGTTCAGCATTCAAAGGACTTGTTTGTAAGAAATTTCCCTTATTCATTTTGTCTTCTTTTCTTTTTTTATGAACTTAGTCAATCTATGGATAAAATATGATAATAAAATTTGATAAAGGCCAATCTTATTAGAACAATAAACCCATTGTTACGCTTTCACATCAAAATTTAATAAAGGCCAATCTTATTAGGACAATAAAAATAAACCCATTGTTACGCTTTCACATCAAAGCGGGATACAGTACTTAACTTTTCTTTTATTTATAATGCCTATTGGTGTTCCGAGAGTACCTTTTCGAAGTCCCGGAGAGGAAGATGCATTGTGGATTGACGTATAGTGCGACTTGTCAGATATATTGGGTCATATGGTATTTCCCCGTTCTCTTCCCCGATCGAGATATCCTCCCTTTCGCCCAAGAAAGATTGATAAAATTATCAAAAATTTGGAGCGTGAAGTGCAATTAGATCCATTTTTTCGGGAGGGTATACAGATTAATATTATCAATTCGAATAATTTATGGTTGGCTTGGTTAGGCCAATAAAATGCTGTATCCAGGCTCCGTTTAGAAAAAAAAACCAATTGGTAATAAATATATTTATGATTGCTAGGTTATATCATATTCTATTTCTTTATATATTTATAAATAAAATTTATAAATATATAAAGAAATAGAAGTGATCTCAAACCGTTAATCAATCGAGTAATATGATGAATGCGGTGAATATTTGTTGTAAAACATGAAATAAATTGAAAAAAAGGAAGTTGTATCAAAAGGACGTGGTATTGGAGCATTTGTCCTATATGTGCAAATCCAAATCGGGCGGATCTTTACTCGGAGTAGAGCATAAACCTAAAAAAATTGAAGAAGCCCGTTCAGGAACAAGAAAATTACATCGCGATTTAGATTGTATCTCGATGAAACAATACATCAACGAGAAGTTAGTTAGATAAGTTTAGTAATTTTTTTTATAGATTAAAGGGTCCAAAACCCATCTTTCTTGAAAAATGGAAGAAAGGACTCTTTTTTATAATTTATAAGTTTTTATAAGTTAAAGGCCTGCTATGAAAAAAAAGAAAGCGCTAGAATCTACATCTACACATTGATTCTTTTTTTTGGTGGTTTTTGTTGAACCGTATGCATCAAAAGGTGCATGTACGGTTTATTTTATAAGGGATACAACTTTATCCCAATCAACCGACTTTATCGAGAAAGATTACTTTTTTTAGGACAGGGGGTTGATAGCGAGATCTCGAATCAACTTATTGGTCTTATGGTATATCTCAGTATAGAGGATGATACCAAAGATCTGTATTTGTTTATAAACTCTCCTGGTGGGTGGGTAATACCCGGAGTAGCTATTTATGATACTATGCAATTTGTGCGACCAGATATACAGACAATATGCATGGGGTTGGCCGCTTCAATGGGATCTTTTATTCTGGTCGGAGGAGAAATTACCAAACGTCTAGCATTCCCTCACGCTTGGCGCCAATGAGTTTTTTATTTGATTTGAGAGAAAAAAGAAGACTATGCCTTCGCGATATATGAAATATGAATATTAAGTAATAATAGCATGGCACTTCGAATTCGATATGAAAAGTTTTTTTAACCCTTAAATTATGTATCGAAAGAGTGGTATGAGATAAAAAAAAGTATTTCCGATTTTATCCGACCTGTCGGGAGTCCTATTTCAGCGTCACAAACCTTTTTGTTTTCACGCCGGGGGCTCTTAATCTTAACAATATTTATGTTATGAAAGAATATGAAAATAAAAAAAATATTGTTTTTTTATTTGAAAAAAAAAAAAGAAACTTTGGGATTGCTAAATAACAGACGAAATAAATATATAAAGCAACGGAGCCATCGTAGTATTTTTGAACTACTCCAAAAAGAAGGGTGGTTATTGGATCGTTTATCAACCTGAGTCTGGTAGACTCTATAATTTATTTATTTTATATTTTTTCGATCGATGTAAGTAAGGTAAAAAAACGCGAATTCCATTATAGAGCCGTATGCAATGCGCAAAAGATGCCTGTACGGTTGTTCAATTAGATCTTTTTTTTATTGTTTATCTCTTCAACTTTCATCATGCGAGATAGAATAAACATTTATGATGTTATATCATCAGGGTAATGATCCATCAACCCGCAAGTTCTTTTTATGAGGCACAGACGGGAGAATTTATCTTGGAAGCGGAAGAACTACTGAAGCTGCGCGAAACCCTCACAAGGGTTTATGTACAAAGGACAGGCAAACCCTTATGGGTTGTATCCGAAGACATGGAAAGAGATGTTTTTATGTCAGCAACAGAAGCCCAAGCTCATGGAATTGTTGATCTTGTAGCGACTGAATAAAAAAGAAGAAATAACAAGAATTTCACACGAATCCGTGATTTGGGATTTTACCTTCTTACCGGATTTAATATTTTATTCATTAATCTATTAATATAGAAATAAAACAATCCACAACCATCCGGTTAAGATCAATCTAAACCAGCCCATATATGTATATGATTCAACATGCCAACTATTAAACAACTTATTAGAAACACAAGACAGCCAATCAAAAATGTCACGAAATCCCCCGCTCTTGGGGGATGTCCTCAGCGACGAGGAACATGTACTAGGGTGTATGTGCGACTCGTTCAGATCATGGGCTAGGACAAAAGAAAGAAAACAATTGATCCAGTATCAACGATCAGTACCAGCGAATCGGATAGAATGTAAGAACCCCATTCAATATCTAAAAAAAAAAAGATCTATCCTTATATTATGGTATCAAATGTATGGTTTCCGTTGGTGCAAATCACCTCAATTTTAAATTTAAAATGAGAAAGAGTTCTCCATTGATAGCAAATGGTATCCATTAAGCAGGGGAAATCCTATTTTAAAAAGCAGTTATGCCTTACTCTTGCAAGAACGGACTAACAGGGTCAGCTACTCGGCTAATCTTCATAATTAAATACCGTTACTGTATAAGTGGATCTCGTTGTGAAAGACCTAGTACTGTTGTGGGTAGAGCCAAAGAGTGTTGAACTGTACAAGTTAACAATAACGTTGATTAAATGAAAGAAAGAAGGGCTCCGGTGTATAGAGAGGACCTCACCGTTTAAGAAGTAACCATAGAAACGATGGAACCCACCATATCCATTTATATTTACTACTTTTTTATTTACTATGTGTTTTTGATACCTAGTATCAATACAACCTTTTTCTAGGCATTTTACCTAGAAAAAAAAATAGTGGTCGGGAAGGTTATAGTAGCAAAAGCCATTGGAATTTTTTTTTTATACGTTGGAAGAATCCGTTTTGTTATTAATAGACTAGGACACAGGAAGGGAATAACTGAAAGAAAGGAAATCCAGTAGTTATTCATCAAAGTTTCATTTATTCAATGACCAGAATTAAACGAGGGTATATAGCTCGAAGACGTAGAACAAAAATTCGTTTATTTGCATCAACCTTTCGAGGGGCCCATTCAAGACTTACTCGTACTATTACTCAACAGAAAATAAGAGCTTTGGTTTCGGCTCATCGGGATAGAGGTAGACAAAAGAGAGATTTTCGTCGTTTGTGGATCACTCGGATAAATGCAGCAATTCGCGACAATAAAGTATACTTAAGTTATAGCGGATTAATAAACAATCTGTACAAGAGACAGTTGCTTCTTAATCGTAAAATACTTGCACAAATAGCTATATTAAATAAGAATTGTCTTTATATTATTTCCAACGAGATCATAAAATAAAGAGATTGGAAGGAATCCGTTGGAATAGTTTAAATGGAGTTCCCTGGAGAATGAACTCTGGGAAGGTAGAGTAGAAATTAGTATGATAAAATATGATAGATAAAGTCATCAAAATGAAGAAACAAGTTTAATAAAAAATATTTATTCTTCTCCAATTTTTTTCTTACGACACGAAAATCAAATCTCTATTTTTCTATTTTTCGAACAAAAAAAACGTCAATCCGCATTTGAATTTGGATTGTAATTTTTTTTTGATTCAATTGAAGAGTGAGCCTATTTTTTTCTGGTTCTAAAACCGGCAGTTCTGGCGTTTGATTCGCTTCGTTCAAATTGTTTCTCATTATTAAGAAAAGGTAACGGAGATAAAATACGAGCTTGTTTTATAGCAATAATAATTAATCGTTGTTGTTTTAAAGTCAATCTATTCACCCGTCTAGATAATATTTTTCCTTGTTCGCTAATAAATCGACTAATTAAACTCATGTTTCTATAATCAATTCGATCCCCCGATTGGATCGGAGGCAAACGCCTACGAAAAGATCGCTTGGATTTAAGAAAGATTCGCTTGGATTTATCCATGGTTTGTTTATTCCTTATCTTGAAAATCCCAACCCTATTTCTTAATTCTACATCATGTTGGATCCGATCGAAATAGGATTTGGTTTGTTTATATTTAAATAAATATATGTTATATATATTGTTATATATAATATGTAATTTTTCATCTTTCTTAGAAGACTCACATACGAGCGATCAGTTCGATCTATTTCTTTATCTCCCCATGAATCGTATGTTTGTAACAACAGGGACAAAACTTTCTTAATTCCAATCGACTGGGTGTATTATGTCGATTCTTTTGAGTAATATATCTGGAAATGCCCATTGATTCCTTATTAACACGATTTCGAACACAGCTGTTACATTCCAAAATAACCGTTACTCGTACATCTTTACCCTTGGCCATGAACCTCCTTTGGTTTTTGATTAACTCAATTCTTTAGTTTTCCGATCTGAAGCGAGGGCCGAAAAGAAGCAGGTAACTCGAAATCAAATTATGAAAGAAAGATTTCGTTGCAATCAATATAGTAATAATAAGTAATATAATGATTTCGAACTATATTTAATTTATAATTAAAAATTGCTGTACAGTATTTCATTTTCAATTAAGTATCTTGTATGATATTGTTGACCCAACCATCAAATTTTCATTTCCACTCTATTATTAATTATTAATTAAATTTTGGCCTGGGCTCGAGTTCATAGTTTCACTGAGGGCAAAACCTCTTTTCTTTATTTTTTTTTAGAATAAGTTCTAAAAAAAAAATAAAGAAAAAAGAAGGGAAGGGTAGGGATTAGTTACAGATATTTGATTGTATCTCTAATCTTCTTCCCCCCTCCCGTATCAATAACTAAAATGAAAAAAAGGGGAATATCAACGCATCCGGAAAAAAACGATTGATCTCTATCAATAAACCTGCTAAAGACCCGAACCATAGAGTACTTACTACCGGTGCCACGGAGAGATATGTTTTTAGATCTCGCATTTTAAAAACTCCTCTTTCTTTTGTAATTTTATTGTAATTTGTAATACATAATGGTAATACATATATGATCAGATGTGTATATGTAGTTAATGACCGACCGCGTGTATTTGTACGCGGAATCCCTAATTCAAATTGAAATGTACAAAATATATTTTTCTTTTCTTAAAAGAAAAAAATACGTCCCCCTCCGCCGGAAATTCCTTAAAAATCTTCATTTTTTATGGTAGGTTTCATATTTATTTCATACTTTACATAACATAATTAAAATAGAAAAAAAGTCTTTTACTATATTAATATTATATGTTTGTTGTATAATATACGAGACCAAAAAGAAGAAATGACAGGATAATTTGTGTATATCAATGGAGGAAATAAAGATGTGGAAAACAAGGCAGGGATTCTCTACAATGACACTGTAGACCAATTGAAAGGGATGTAGCGCAGTTTGGTAGCGCGTTTGTTTTGGGTACAAAATGTCACGGGTTCAAATCCTGTCATCCCTACCTATTACTTATCTTCTGAGCAGTAACGCGGAATCAATTGAGATCGATTAAAAAAATTGGACATACATAATAAATCTTTTATTTTATGATGGAAGATGGATTGGGGTTACAATAATATTTATTGTGATTGTGATAATAAAGCGCTCTTAGTTCAGTTCGGTAGAACGTGGGTCTCCAAAACCCGATGTCGTAGGTTCAAATCCTACAGAGCGTGATTCCGTGTTCTTGTTAATCGCGTTAGGTCGAAAATTACACTGAATTAATTGAACAACAATCTTAATCCGACCTCCCGCAGATTAAATAAAGGAAGTAGGAGTAGGGGGTCAATCAAAAAAGAGATGTTAATTAATCAAAGGTCCAACTGATCACCACGTCGGTATTGTAAATATGCAGTTACGAATAATCCAGCCAAAGTAATAGGAATTAGACCTAAAACGATTCCAAATAGAAAAACTTCAATCATTTCAATTTGTTTTGAAAGGGGAAAGGGGAGGTAATATTTATCCTTAAATATTAATCTGTATTGACTCAATGGCCAAGAGTTGTAAATTGATATGGTAAGGAACTGTAGAATATATGAACTACCATAGAAAGATTTTTTATGAATTGTTCATTTAATTAATTTCAAATAAGTCGTATCTTGCTCAGACCAATAAATAGAGCTAAGGTTATAGTCAAAGCTGCTAGTAGAAAACCGAAATAACTAGTTATAGTAGGCATGAAAA